ACGCTATATTATGTTATGCTTAAAAAAAATCGAATGAATAAAAAAAAAATACAAACAGATGTCACGTTTCACGATATATATAGTAGTGGGGGATTATGGGACAAAAAATAAATCCACTTGGTTTCAGACTTGGTGCAACCCAAGGTCATCATTCTCTTTGGTTTGCACAACCAAAAAATTATTCAAAGGATCTACAAGAAGATCAAAAAATACGAGATTGTATCAAAAATTATGTGCAAAATAATATGAAAATATCCTCTAATGTAGAGGGAATTGCACGTATAGAGATTCAAAAAAGAATCGATTTGATTCAGGTCATAATCTATATGGGATTCCCCAAGTTATTAATAGAAGACAGGACTCGAAGAATCGAAGAATTACAGACGCATGTACAAAAAGAACTCAATTGTGTAAACCGAAAACTCAACATTGCTATTACAAGAATTGCAAATCCTTATGGGCACCCCAATATTCTTGCAGAATTTATAGCCGGACAATTAAAGAATAGAGTTTCATTTCGCAAAGCAATGAAAAAAGCTATTGAATTAACTGAACAGGCAGGTACAAAAGGGATTCAAGTACAAATTGCAGGGCGTATCGACGGAAAAGAAATTGCACGTGTTGAATGGATCCGAGAAGGTAGAGTTCCTCTACAAACCATTCGAGCTAAAATTGATTATTGTTCCTATGCAGTTCGAACTATCTATGGGGTATTAGGCATCAAAATTTGGATATTTGTAGACGAGGAATAATAAGAACTTACTTGACTTATATTTAGTTATATCTGGTGATAAAACAAATTATATTTAGTTATATCTGGTGATAAAACAAAAAATGGCAAACTCTTTCATTCTTTTTCTGGTAAATAATAAAAAAAAAAGAACAATTCTATAAGGTTGAATAAAAATTCGATTAATCATTTGATATAATTGCTATGCTTAGTGTGTGACTCGTTGGTTTTTTTAGGGTTGGGATTCAAAAAAATGGACAGCCCATAGTACAAACTGATAACTATAGAACTAATAACCAACTCATCACTTCGTGTTATCTGGATAGAAAGAACCAGTCAAGATATGATATATAAGTCATATCATTGTAGCAACTGAAATCTTTTTTACATAAAAAAAAAAAAAAACAATCTGATTATGGGTTGTAAAGCAATATAAAGTATACAGATAAATGGAAGGGTGAGAGAAAGATAGAAAAAGAATATTAATGATATATAATTCCAATATGTAAGGTCTATGAGTCATCTCATATAAAGGGAATGTAATAAAGCATCAATACTGATTGATCCATAATTAGACAAATCCGTGCATAGAACAAAAAATCAAGAGCCCCGAGCCAATAAAGACTGAGAAGGTTGACTCAAGAATAAATTTAATTGGAGGCTCCGTTGTAAAATTCAGACCTAATCATTAATCGAGAAGTGGTGGGAACGACAGAACCTGTGAATGCATAAGATTCTATTGAAAATGAATCCTAATGATTCATTGAGTAGGATGGCGGAACGAACCAGAAACCTATTCATTTATTCTGAGAGGTCATGTCATAGACTAATCTTACAACTGAATGTTGAAAGAGTAAATATTCGCCCGCGAATATTTTTTTTATTTCTAAATTTTAGTCGATTCGAAATAAAAGGAAAAACAAAATAAAGATTCATTATAGCGTTCTACCAAAACGACATTATCTATAAATAGAATACGTGTTAAATTCTATATTAAAACACAAAAAATTTCTAATTTATAATCGATTAGATCAAATTTCAAAGAATCCCACGATTCCATATATTATTAACCGTGTATTTTTTTTTTGTTTAATTATTTTTAATTGTTTAATTCGCGAGGAGCTGGATGAGAAGAAACTCTCGTGTCCGGTTCTGTAGTAGAGATGGATGGAATTGCTAAACAACCATCAACTATAACCCCAAAAGAACCAGATTCCGTAAACAACACAGAGGAAGAATGAAAGGAATATCTTATCGAGGTAATCGTATTTGCTTCGGTAGATATGCTCTTCAAGCGCTTGAACCCGCTTGGATCACATCTAGACAAATAGAAGCAGGGCGGCGAGCAATGACACGAAATGCACGCCGCGGTGGAAAAATATGGGTACGCATATTTCCAGACAAACCTGTTACAGTAAGACCTACAGAAACACGTATGGGTTCGGGGAAAGGATCTCCCGAATATTGGGTAGCTGTCGTTAAACCCGGTAGAATACTTTATGAAATGAGCGGAGTAGCAGAAAATATAGCTAGAAGGGCTATTTCAATAGCGGCATCGAAAATGCCTATACGAACTCAATTCATTCTTTCTGGATAGGAATGTAGAAACAAACGAAAGGGGTTTTTGGGATGAAAAAAAACAATTGCAGGTTTCTTTTTTTGTTTTGAACAAATAATATTTCTTTTTTTTTTTTTATTTATACCTTTGCATTGAAAAAGAAAAAACCGATAAAAAAAAAAATGATATGATTCAACCTCAAACCCATTTGAATGTAGCGGATAACAGCGGGGCCCGAGAATTGATGTGTATTCGAATCATAGGAGCTAGTAATCGACGATATGCTCATATTGGTGACATTATTGTTGCTGTAATCAAGGAAGCAGTACCAAATACACCTCTAGAAAGATCAGAAGTGGTCCGAGCTGTCATTGTACGTACTTGTAAAGAACTCAAACGCGACAACGGTATGATAATACGATATGATGACAACGCTGCGGTTGTTATTGATCAAGAAGGAAATCCAAAAGGAACCCGAATTTTCGGCGCGATCGCCCGGGAATTAAGACAGTTAAATTTCACTAAAATAGTTTCATTAGCACCTGAAGTATTATAGGGGAAGACCTTAATAAAGTATTTGAATGAAATTGATTAAATTTATTTAATTAATTAGTAAATTGTTTATCTATCACGTATATATCTTTAATAATTCATAAATATTAAAAAATTCAGAAAAAAAGAAAAAGAGCATGTTGATTATATCAAAATTCGGGGGAAACAAAAATCTTAGTTTATCATGAGTAAAGACACTATTGCTGACATAATAACCTCTATACGAAATGCTGACATGAATAAAAAAAGAACAGTTCGAATACCATCTACTAACATCACTGAAAATATTGTTAAAATCCTTTTACAAGAGGGTTTTATTGAAAACGTGAGAAAACATCAAGAAAGCAAAAAATATTTTTTGGTTTTAACCCTACGACATAGAAGAAATAGGAAAGGACCATATAGAACTGTTTTAAATTTAAAACGGATCAGTCGACCCGGTCTACGAATATATTCTAACTATCAACGAATTCCTAGAATTTTAGGCGGAATGGGGGTTGTAATTCTTTCTACTTCTCGAGGTATAATGACAGACCGAAAGGCTCGACTAGAAGGAATCGGCGGAGAAGTTTTGTGTTATATATGGTAATCTTTCTAATAGCCGACACGGTCATATTTGTGAAAAAAGAGAAAGGACAAGTTTATAATATTATCCCTCTTACATTAGTTGATACTTCAAAGCGGTTTTACCTGGAATGAAACAACAAAAATGGATTCATGAGGGTTTAATTACTGAACAACTTACCGATGGTATGTATCTTCCGGATTCGTTTAGATAACAAAAAAATTATTCTGGTTTTTGTTTCGTAAAGGATTTCATGTAGTTTTATACGTATACTACCAGGAAATAGACTAAAAATTGAGGTAAGTCCTTATGATTCAACCAAAGGGCGTATAATTTAGAGACTCCAAAGCAAAGACTTGAATGATTAGGCGGTTTTTTCAATTTCAACATTCTTTCGTGAGGATACAATTCGAAATTAAAAATTTCAAGAAACTTATTTTCTTCCAATTAAGTAGATTCGGAATTAAAAAAAGGAATGACAAATATGAAAATAAGGGCCTCTGTTCGTAAAATTTGTGAAAAATGTCGATTGATCCGTAGGCGGGGACGAATTATAGTAATTTGTTCTAACCCGAGACATAAACAAAGACAAGGATAATCTTTCTAAAACAAAAAGACTCTCGAAATCTAAAGGACCCGATGTACAGATGTACAAATAAATAAATAAAATAAATAAGTAAAAAAAAAAAAAAGAATAAGGATCCGTTTTGACATGAAATGGATATATCCATATATCTCTGACTTATATTTATGAGATGATAAAATATGGCAAAACCTATACCAAAAATTGGTTCGCGTAGAAATAGACGTATTGGTTCACGTAAGAATACACGTAGAATCCCCAAGGGAGTTATTCATGTTCAAGCAAGTTTCAACAATACCATTGTGACTGTTACAGATGTACGGGGTCGAGTAATTTCTTGGTCCTCTGCCGGGGCTTGTGGATTCAAGGGTACAAGAAGGGGTACACCATTTGCCGCTCAAACCGCAGCAGGAAATGCTATTCGGACAGTAGTGGATCAAGGTATGCAACGAGCAGAAGTTATGATAAAAGGCCCGGGCCTCGGAAGAGATGCGGCATTAAGAGCTATTCGTAGAAGTGGTATACTATTAAGTTTCATACGGGATGTAACTCCTATGCCACATAATGGCTGTAGGCCTCCTAAAAAAAGACGTGTGTAAAAATAAACATTGAAGAGATTTCAAGAGAAATAAATAATTCAATGATTTGATCAAATAATATACTATGGTTCGAGAGAAAGTAACAGTATCTACTCGGACACTACAGTGGAAGTGTGTTGAATCAAGAGCAGACAGTAAGCGTCTTTATTATGGACGCTTTATTCTGGCCCCACTTATGAAAGGTCAAGCCGATACAATAGGCATTGCAATGCGAAGAGCTTTGCTCGGAGAAATAGAAGGTACATGTATCACACGCGCAAAATCTGAGAAAATACCACATGAATATTCTACCATAGTAGGTATTCAAGAATCCGTACATGAAATTTTAATGAATTTGAAAGAAATTGTCTTGAAAAGTAATCTGTATGGAACTCGTAACGCGTCTATTTGTGTCAAGGGTCCTGGATATGTAA